TTTTCGATTCGAAACGAAGAAGAAGAAAGGAAGGAAAAAATAGAAGTGACTAACTTGAAATTCAATTATGAAAGATTTCGCTGCAATCAATATCAATAATCAATTATTGTAAATAATATACAACTACTGAAAAACTATATTTCAAATCAGAGTACAATATTTCATTTAAGTATCTTATATAATACTCTTGCCCTAGACCCACTTTATTTTCTAATCAGAGTACAATATTTCATTTAAGTATCTTATATAATACTCTTGCCCTAGACCCACTTTATTTTCTATTCTACCTCCATTCCTCTATTATTAATGAATTTAATTCGAACTTGAATTCGAGTCTCGCAGTTGGAGAATCCACTTTTATTCTTTCTCTTTCCTCCCTTATTCTAAACAAACAAAAAAGGGAAAAAAGAGAAAAGAGGGAGAGAAAATCACAGATATTTAATTATAGCTCTAATCTTCGTTATTCCTTCCCATGTCAATAACTAGAATGAAAAAAAGGGGAATGTCAGCGCATCCGGGAAAAAACGATTAATCTCTATCAATAGACCTGCTAAAGACCCGAACCATAAAGTACTTAGTACCGGTGCCACGGAGAGATATGTTTTTAGATCTCGCATTGAAAAACCTCCTTCTTTTATTTATTGGAATACATAATAGTAATACATATATGATCAGATGCATATGAAGTTAAGGATCAGATGCATATGAAGTTAAGGACCACTTATAGTTATAGTTGTCGACGTAATTCCTAATTCAAATTGAAGGGTACAATGATCCGGTAAATAAGATTTTCTTTTTCTTAAAACCGAAAAAAAATGCGTCCCCAAGCATTCCCGAAAAGACTCGTTTATTTTTACGATGGATTCCGTTCCGTATTTTATATGTATATAAGTCGTTTACTATTCTATATATAATAAATTTATATATATTCAATATTATTTATATATATTCAATTTGAAATTAAATGAGACCAAAAAGACGAAATGGCCAGAGAAATTGTATATAGCAATGGGGGAGCGGTGTGGAAAACAAGACAGGAATTCTCTACAATGACATTGTAGACCAATTGAAGGGATGTGGCGCAGCTTGGTAGCGCGTTTGTTTTGGGTACAAAATGTCACAGGTTCAAATCCTGTCATCCCTACCTATTACTTCTCCTTTGAGCAGTAAGGAGGGATTAATTGAGATCGATTCAAATTGGGGATCTATAATCTTTTCTTTCATTTTTATCATACTATTTTTATCCTACTGTATAGTCATACAAGACGTATTGGGGTTACAAAAAGAATCCTTTCGTTACAGTCTTATCTTTTCTGATAAGAAAGCGCTCTTAGTTCAGTTCGGTAGAACGCGGGTCTCCAAAACCCGATGTCGTAGGTTCAAATCCTACAGAGCGTGATTCCGTTCTTCTTAGATCAAATTAGACTGAAACAGCTTCACTAACTTGAGCGGCAATCTGAATTTGACCTCCTGTGTATTAAAGAAAGGAGGAGGTCAATCAAAAAAAGAGATGTTAATTAATCAAAGGTCCAACTGATCGCCACGCCTGTATTGTAAATATGCAGTTACGAATAATCCAGCTAAAGTAATAGGAATTAGACCTAACACAATTCCAAATAGAAAAACTTCAATCATTTCAATTTGTTTGAAAGGGGAAAAAAGAGGTAATATCTATACCTAAATATTAATCCGAATTACCATTGAATCTCAATGACCAAGAATTGTCAATTGACATAGTACATAATTATAGAATACGGGGAATCTCACAGAAAGATTTCTTTTTATGAATTGTGCATTTCAAATATGAATTTTAAATAAGTCGTATCTTGCTCAGACCAATAAATAGAACTGAGGCTATAGTTAAAGCCGCTAGTAGAAAACCGAAATAACTAGTTATAGTAGGCATGAAGAAGCTAAATGAAATATATTTTTTTTATACATATGTTTATCAAAAAGCACTTACCTAAGTTTCTAAGTTTCTATTTTTGCAAAATAAGAGATAAGCAAAAAAACCAATACAAAGAATAAGTTCAATTGAAAGTTTTTGATTCCTCTATCATTATAGACAGCACTAACAAAGATAAAGTGGCAGGTGTATAAAAAGAAATTGATTCATCATCTGTGACATCTACCCCTCCCGCGATTCCAATCAACGAATTCATTGAGTAACTCTTAGATAAACTAAACTTATAAACTAATAAAAAGCGCTGGGTTGTGTAACTTCATTCAAAACTGAAACACTTTTTGAAGCATTATGGAATAAAATTAGAAAATCATTTCTTTTATTTTTGAATTGTATGGCATCTATTTTTGAATTGTATGGCATCCGTTTTTTATTTTAGAACGAATAGTAACCCTATAAAAATTACATTTTGACTTGAATTTGAACTCATTAGATTCGGTAATAGGTTCATTCACATAATATCTTGAGTGGGTGAGAAGAAAAAAGTAATTACATGATTACTCTAAAAAATCAAATTTGGATTTTGGTCCAACTAGA